TATTCAAAAAATCTATAATCTTTTTCTTTTTAATATCATATCGATTTCCCGACAGATTAACAAAATCTTTAACGAAGCAAAAGAAAAATTGATTGATAATTCTTGCTCAACAAATCAAAAAAATAAAAAAGTACAGAATAAATTCAATTTTTTTTTTAATAAAAACAAGCAGCAAAAGTCAAAACCTTTTACTAATTTCTCTGACTTATCACAAGCATATGTATTTTACAAAATATCGCAACAAACAGCGAGTTTTAATTTATATAAATTAAAATTGATTCTGAATCAGCAGATGACAGATGTGTTCATTAAACCGGAAATCAAAGAATATTTTGCTAGACAAAGACTAATTCAAACTCAAGAAATAAATGCAAAAAATAAACATTTTAGAACAGGTCAATGGAAAAATTGGTTAAGAGTCAATTCTCAATATAATTTATCTGAGATTCTCTGGTCTAGTTTCAGCGCAAAAAAAGAAAACTGGCGAAATAAAATGAATCAATGCCATAAATTTAATAAAAAATATTTAAAAAACCAAAATAATAATAACTCAATATTGAATAAAAACCAAAAAGATAATTTTGAAAAATGCTATAGATATGATGTTTTATCATCAAAATTCATTCATTTTGAAAAAAAAAAAGATTCTTTTAGTGATAGATTAACTATTTCATTAACGAAAAAGCACCAAATTTTTTATCATAAAGTAATGTCGCAAAACTTTTTATTTGCGCTAACTAAAAATATGTCGGTTAAAAATTTAATAGAAAAAATCAAAAGGATTAATATTCCCTATATAGAGAAAGATCTCGATAGAAAATATTTAAGTTTTGAAAAGATTGAATTTTCTCTGAAAAAAAAGGTCAATATTGAATCCTGGATCCCACTTACTTCTCGTGGGAATTCAATTAAAAATTACAATTATGAATTAATTGATGAGCTGGAATTAATGGAATTTATTGATCAAATTTTTAAAAAAGAGAAGGAACTTCTATTTCCTTGTATTGAAGAAAATTATAAAAGAAATTCTAGATATTCTTTAATTGATTGGATGGGACTGAATCAAGAACTCTTAAATCATCCCGTGACAAATCTGGAATTATGGTTTTTTCCAGAATTTGTGTCACTTTTTAATATTTATAAACTTAAACCTTGGATTTTACAAAGCCAATTACTCCTTTCAAAATTGACTTTCAATAAACTTTTAAGTCAACAAAAAAATCAAACTAAGAAAAAAAAAAAATCTGAGACTAAAAATAAACAGAAAAAGAAATCTGAAAATAAAGAAACTGAGAATCAACAGAATGATGAAACTAATAGTAAACAGAAAAGTAAAACTGAAATTCAAGAGAATCAGGAAATTCAAAATCAACAAAATGATGAAAATGAAGAAGACCCCCAATTAGCATATATAAGATCTTTTTTGAAAAAGCATTTACTTTTTCAATTAAGAGGGGAGCAGATTTTCAAAAAAAGTGGTTTCAAAAATATACAAATATTATGTCTTCTGTTTAGACTTATGAATCAAAACGAAATGTTACTATCTTACATTCAAAGGCAAAAACTAAATTTGGATATAATGCCAGAAATTGGGATAAAAGATCTTACTCTGGAGGTCCTTGAGGATATTGGTGTTCCAGACTTTTTAAAAGAAAAAAGGATTAATTTTGAGCCTTTTCCTTTGTCTATTAATAAGAATGGAAAGTTTCTTATGTATCAACTTGTAAATATTTCATTGGTTCATAAGATCAAAAATACAACTAATAAAGAATCTCGAAACCAAGCAATAATTAACACTCAAACGAATAATAATGTGGCCATTGTTATTCCCGAAAATATTTTATCGTCTAGACGTCGTAGAGAATTACGAATTTTAATGTGTTTAAATTTGAATAAAAAGAAGTGCCAAGATACAGAAGCTTTCATTTATAACAAAAAATATACGAAAGTTTGGGACGAGCAACAAAAGACTCTTGAATTTTTTATTTGGCCAAATTCGCGATTTGAAGATTTAACTTGTATGAATCGTTATTGGTTTTATACTAATAATGGAAGTCGTTTTAGTATGTTAAGAATTTTTATGTATTTACCTTTGACAAATTATTAGTGTCTACCTTGTCTAATTTGTAAAGGGGTAGGTTCTAGCGAGGTATCTCTGAATAAATACAGGATTAACTATCTAAAAAACTTAACTTAGTAAAGTTTTAGTATATATTATATTTTGCAAATGAAGTTTACATTAGATGTGAAATTTTAAATTTTTAATAGCTATAATTTAAATTATAGCTATTAAAAATAGAGTTTTAACTAAATTTAACATAGTAAATATAGAGCTAAGTGAAGAGGAATCTTTTTTATGATAAAAAAAATTTTTATTTCTACAAAAGCAAATAGAGGGTCGATTGAATTTCAAATAGTAAATTTTACAAAAAAAATATGCAAACTTACTGAACATTTAAAATTTCACAAAAAAGACTATTTATCACAAAGAGGTTTGCGTAAAATCTTGGGAAAACGACAACGGCTATTAGTTTATTTGTCAAAAAGAAATATAACGTCTTATAATGATTTAATTTTAAAATTAAAAATTCGAGAGACAAAAAAAGATTTATTTTAAATTTCTAATTTTATATAATATAATTATATAACATATATATTATAATATATTCATTATAATATATTCCAATATTTCTGATATCTTAATTCATTCTGTATTTCGGAAAAGGCTAATTAATTCATTAAATAATCTAGTTATCAAGTCAAAAAATTCTTTAGTTTTATAATTTTAGAAATTGAACTAAATAATATACATTATAGATTGAAATATTACTATTTTATTAATTTAATAGAGCCAATGTCACATTTTGTAAAGATTTATGATACATGTATAGGATGTACTCAATGTGTTCGAGCCTGCCCTACCGATGTTTTAGAAATGATACCGTGGGATGGATGTAAAGCTAAACAAATTGCTTCAGCTCCAAGAACAGAAGACTGCGTAGGTTGTAAAAGATGTGAATCCGCTTGTCCAACTGATTTCTTGAGTGTCCGAATTTATTTAGGGGCTGAAACAACTCGTAGTATGGGATTAGCTTATTAAGTTAAAAAAACGATTAAAGTAAATTAGAGGTTCCGAAAACCCTTGCTCTTACATTTTAAGTTTTTTATTACGGAACACGAGTTTTATAGTCCGACGGATTTTTACAAATTCTTCTATGCTTCTCAATTACAATTACTAGATCTTTGTAATTTTTTATTTCATTAATAATAAAATCCAAAGAGAAATATGAACTCAATTGTTCAAATTTCTCTTTGGATTTCGCGAAATTTTTTTATATGGATGGAAAAAAACCATAACTATGAAGACCTAATCCTATTAAATTGACTCCAAAATAACATATCCAAATTATAAAAAAACCTATAGATGCTACACTTGCGGACTGAGTCCCTTGACAATTTGTATTTCGTCGAATATGTAAATAAATTGTAAATACTAGCCAAGTAATAAATGACCAAGTTTCTTTTGGATCCCAATTCCAATAAGATCCCCACGTTTCATTAGCCCACACAGCTCCCGAAACTAGTCCAAAAGTTAAAAAAATAAATCCTAAACTAATAATCCGAGAACTCCAAAAATCCAAGTCTTGATTAAATTGGATCTTATAATAATTATTTATGGAAAAAAAATAATTTGTTTTAAAAAAAAACTTTGGATTCTTTCGAAATTTAATAATGAGGAATGCGACTGATAACAAAGAGCCACATAAAAGGGCTGCGTAGCCCATTACCATCATACTTACATGCATTATTAACCATTCCGATTGCAAAACAGGTACTAAAACTGACTCTTTTTGTAGTCCTTTGAAAAAATACGAAGTAGCAAAAGCCTGCATAAAAATAACACTAGAATTAGTTATTTTGCGTAAGAATTTTTCATTCTTTTTTAAATATGGAATCTTATGAATAAAAGATAGACTCCAGGAAATAAAAAGAAATGATTCAGATAAATCACTTAGAGGAAAATGCTTCGAAGAAATGTAATGAGTAAACAAAAAAGCAGTTAAACAGAAAAAGGTGACAAACATACTCGTATCTGATGAATCAGAAAGTTTTCCAATTTCGTCAACTGAAATTATTTCCAAATAAATTGAAATTAAAATAGAGATGAAAACAATTGAAAAAGAAATTTGAATTAGTATATGTTCGACAATTGAAATTATCATAAATGATAAAAAAATGAATTAAGTTTCTTGGTCTTTATATTTTATATAAGATATTAGATGAAAAACTGAAGTAAAAAATTTCAATCAAATTAATTTTTCATATTAGAACAAGGTATGCCACTACTCGGACTTGAACCGAGATGCGCTAGCACTGCTTCCTAAGAGCAGCGTGTCTACCAATTTCACCATAGCGGCCAATCTAATTAAATATATATGGTTAAGTTAAGATTAACTTAACCATATATATTTAAAGCACTAAGGTAAAAAACTTTAGTTAGAATAATTTGTTAAATCAATGGTTTTTCAATTTTCGACTAGGTGTTCTTGAAAAAGAAAACAGATCGAAAACTAAGAGATACAAAATTTAGTAAAAGTAATTATATAGTTAAATTAATTTGGTCCCAACGACCAGCCAATGTAAAAAGAAATAATCATAATTAAGGTGTTTCGTAGGATAATCCATTTTCGAGAACGGGAACGTTTTTTACTATTTTCCGTCTTTTGAGTCCTTGTTATGACATTTTTTTTCTCATTTTCGTCTTCTTGACGAATGTTTTTTTCAATTGTGGTCATTTTTTCAATGAGACTTGTAATATTTTCCTTTAGTTTCTTATTTTTGCGGATAACTTTAGTAATAAAAACTCTATCCAAATTTGCCCAATGAACCAAGCAGAAWAGCTACTGAGTAGAAACACCATCTTGTTGTTGCAGCGATAAAGATAAACGTTTACTACTCGGCTAAAGTTGAACTCGGGAAATTACAAGTGTTTACAAGTT